CTACAAGTGAAAGGGAAAACGTAAAGACTACCATTAAAGCAGCCCAAGCGAGACTTACTATATCCATGTGAATTATGTCCTCTATCTCTATGAATATGAAGGAATTATTCAATTATTGTTCACTAATAATAAGAAAATAACTAGAGAAGAGTCAAAGGGGGATTCTGACCCAACCCCGTTGATGAAACAATCCAATAAATCCAATTATAACAAGTTCTTATAATTATAAGATTTCTAGGATAATCGGAAAATATTAAGCACCAGTAAAATAGGCGGAACCAGTCCTTGAAGTATCAAAGGAATGTTACTAACATGGAGTAATAATAAAACAAACCTATTTTTTCTTTTGTTGTCCTTCATTTCATTAAGTAAAAAGTTAAAAAATATAGAATCAAGATAGATCACTATCTATCGCATATCCCTATTTCTTTCCCATTTTTCCCAGTCAAGCCGCGTCTCCGATTGGCTATATGAAATAATTGAAGATGCCCTGTCCCGTTCTTGATTCGAGGTTATTGAAAAGTAAAAATGAAGTTTTGTACTTTTCGATATAAATCTAAGTGAAATATTAACTATAAACTAATAAATAAAGTAATAAATATAAGTCAAATAGAAAAAAGAAAGAAGTAAAAGCCAATTATCTATTCAATCTTATTATATTCAATGCATGCCGAAGTACTCAAAGACTTTTATGAGTCTATATACAAAATATCTTCCGTCCTTTCCGCAACTAATAATTAAATTAGATTCCCCCTCCGGCTCTCCAATCTAATTCAAGACCCAGTCAGTAGACACTACATTAGGAGTGGAAGGGCTATCAAGATTTTTACTAGTTCTTTTTCAATACTATAATCTTTCCTTAAACCCTAGACGCAAGTAGTTACAGCATTTTAGAGAACAACCCCCCGGATGCTTAGAATCAAGCAAGTATCAAGAGTCCTTTTCCTCCGCTTCCTTCTGTTGGAAAAAAAGGCACGTTATATCAGCAAAACAGAATAAGGTATTTCGATTCTTTTGTTGATCAGGCGACACCCGGATTTGAACTGGGGAAAAAGGATTTGCAGTCCCCCGCCTTACCGCTCGGCCATGCCGCCAAAACGATACAAAGTATATGCAAAAGTTTCCCCTTTTCTTTTTTATTGTACTTGTATTTTGAATCCCGTTTTCCTTAACCCCTTGCCGAAAAGAAATCCTTTCTTTTTTTTTTTGTTTGGCTCGGTCCATCCCTTCGATTGATTGTATAGTATCTTAAAACACACAATATCGAAAAGCTTTCCCTCTCCTTTCTATTGATCTATTGAAAAACCAAACGTGGATTTTCGGTCACAAAAGAAAAAATTCAGGACAAATTTGAACCGTTAACTATTGACTGTGAATTCATGAACAGTTCTTGAATTTTAATCTAAAATTTCATTTCCCTAATGATATAAGAAAATCCAAATTGATACATAACTAATCAGTCTTGGTTTTTTTATTAAAAAAAAAATCCTTCTCAATTTCAATTATAACAGCAATTATGGGTATATGTAAACCCCATAACATAAGTTGTTACACGGATATTATCTAATCAGGTATCTTATCTGTATATGGTGCCGATAGCTAAAGCTCATTTTGAGGAAATTCTCGTGCTTCAATTTTTTTTTTTCATTGAACAGATTGAATATCAAAAGTAGCCATTTTGATAGAACATGGCATGTGCTGTCCCCAACAAAGCTGTAATATAATAAAAAAAAGAGCGAGGGTGTTTGTTATAGGGTGTATATAGATAGTTATATCTGCGCATGTTTAATAAATATCAGCTTTTTTACGCATTTCAATCATATTCTACGAATTTATGTTTAGTATCTAGTCGAATTTGATTCTATTAGATTAGACTAGAAAACTATTGATTCATTCTATGACATTTAAATCTGACAATAGTGGCAGAATTATACCGCTTCAATTTGGATTGAAAAAAGAAAGAAAAAAGAAGAGGTAAGTAAAGTCAAATAGTCTTCTTCACAGTATACATACTATGACTTATGTTTAGTATCTAGTCGAATTTGATTCTATTAGATTAGACTAGAAAACTATTGATTCATTCTATGACATTTAAATCTGACAATAGTGGCAGAATTATACCGCTTCAATTTGGATTGAAAAAAGAAAGAAAAAAGAAGAGGTAAGTAAAGTCAAATAGTCTTCTTCACAGTATACATACTATGACTCGACTAAAAAAAAACAGGTAAAAATATCTCTCTTCTCTGCGGATTTTTTTTGAACAATTGGATCAAGTTAAGTACTAAAAAAAGAAATTCTATCTATATTGTTTCTTATTTTTATGTCTTTATCTCAGAACAGATCAAATCCTGAATACGCTTATGGTATCCAATCGGATTGGAATACGGAATATCATAATAATGGTAGAAATTGAATAACTTTTTGTGAATCATTTTTTTTTGGATATTCTATCCAAAACTCTAAAAAGTGGAATTTATCATTTTCATTTGTATCTGTTGCA